CTAATATTTTTGTAGATGATATTAATATATAATGCAATAAAATCATAACTAAGTATTTATACTATAATTAATAAGCTAATATAAAATACCTAACAACTATCTATTTTACAGTTTTTTATTAAAAAAAGATAAACTCCTTTAAGACTACCTTTACCTATTAGACTCTATCCATTATATATATATATTAATATTTTTAAATTAATAATGAAAATACCTCTCTCTATCATATATTCTATAAATCTTTACAAAATATAATTTATTTATATATAACTTATTCATATATTATAATAACTGATATAATTAGTTATATTTTATTTATCTGTGATTTTAATTCAATTAAATTAAAATAAACATATAATTATAGATATTTATACAGTTCTTTTATCATTAAATATATCATTAATCAAATATAAATAGCATAAAGTTATTAAAAAGTAAATCTTTTATTTAAATTTATCCTGGGGCGAGAGGGTTCGAACCTCTGAATATCGGGACCAAAGCCCGGTGCCTTACCACTTGGCCACGTCCCAGTATTTATTCATAATTATATATATATAAAATAATTAATGATAACCTTTTTATTTATTTTTTTCTATTCGAACATTAATAGAAAAAAAAAATATATTAAAAATATAGTACATACAAGTTAATGGAAAGAAAGGGATTCGAACCCTTGGTATTTTTATACAGCAGATTAGCAATCTGTTGCTTTAATCCACTCAGCCATCTCTCCTAACTTGACAAAGGATGATTAGTATTTTCATGAAATGTAAAAATTAAATATTTAAATAATTGATTAATTTATACGTTTTCTTTATTTTTTATCTTTATTACTTACTATAACTCTTTTTGTTTGATCCCCTATATTTATAATCTTATGTTAAAGACGAACCTAACGTGAAATAAAAATTTCATGTTAGGTCTAAAAAAAAAAATTATTTTAATTAAAATATTCTAATTTATATCAATTTTAAGTACATATTATAAATCAATATCTTTGGAATATACTCAATGTTAGGTCTATTTTTTAATTCAAAGTTATAATTATAAGACAACGAATTTTTAAAAGTATATATTTTATCTTAATTAAAGCTTTTTGATATTAGACTTGCCTTTCAAAATTGCAAAAATTAATTTGTTTAGAATAAATTGTACTGAATCTCTAGTATCATCATTCGCTGGAATAGAAATATCTGCGAGGTCGGGATCACAATTTGTATCAATTAAACAAATTGTTGGAATTCCCAAAGTAATACATTCTAGGAGCGCTATATAATCTTTGTGCTGATCAAGAATGATTACAATATCAGGTAGTCTTGTCATATATGTAATACCACCAAAGTATGTTTGTAAATGAACTAATTGTTTTTGTAACTTTGTCAACTGTATTTTTGGAATTAAAAGACTTTTCAATTTAACATTTTTTTTTTTTATTTTAAAATCTCTTAACTTATTAAGTTGCTTTTCAGTAGTTACCCAATTTGTTAATATACCGCCAAGCCATTTTTTATTAACATAATGACATCTAGCCTTTAGAGCAGATCGTAAAACTAAATCTGCTATATCTTTTTTTGTACCAATAATTAAAAATTGTTTTTCCTTACTTGCTGCCGCAAAAACTAAATTACAAGCTTCTGATAAAAAACGTGCAGTTTTAACAAGATTTAAAATGTGTATATAGTTAGAATTATTTAAAAATTTAATTTTTTCTGATACAATATAAGGTGCCATTTTAGGATTCAATTTTTTTATATCATGTCCTAAATGAACTCTTTTATTCATCATTTCATCTAAATTAATGTTCCAATTTATTCTTGTCATTTTTATGCATTTACTATGTTAAAATAAATTTAATATAAAAGAAAAAAAAATGTTCCGACGGAACTTTTTCATATAGTTAAAAGTGGATGTTGATAGATGAGATAAGTAATTCATATTTTTTTTTTTCTTTTTAAAAAATAAATAATAGTATTTATTAATAATAATAATATTTTATTCCACGATTTTAATACATAATATCAACAAAATTTTTTCATAATTTTTATATAGTTTTAATTAATAAAATAAAAATCTTGGTTAGTAGCGACATGGCCGAGTGGTAAGGCGGGGGACTGCAAATCCCTTTTCCCCAGTTCAAACCTGGGTGTCGCTTAAGACATAAAAATATGAAGATCTTTAGTAGTTATATTATTGTAATAAATTAATATTTATATTTTTATATAAATTTACATATTGATAAATTGTAAAATACATAAAATCTATATTAGTAATAAAATTAATTAACTTTTTACTTATCCCCCATCCTCTGTAAATAATAATAAGGATTTGAATTGATGCTTTTATTTATATAATTTAATCGAGACTGACGGGACTCGAACCCGTAAGTTCCGCCTTGACGGGGCGGTGCTCTAACCAATTGAACTACAATCCCATGTAATAAAGGATATATATATATTATAAAAATTAATTATTTTATTATTTCATATAGATTAGATATCATTAACTATCCTAGTATAGTTAATATTATTTTTAAATATTATTGAGCCGAGCTGGATTTGAACCAGCGTAGACATATTGCCAACGGATTTACAGTCCGTCCCCATTAACCACTCGGGCATCGACCCAGGTATAATACTTATAAAAATTTTATTTTAAATAACATGATTAAAATTTTTAGTCTTTTATACCCCTAGGGGAAATTGAATCCCCGTTGTCTCCTTGAAAGAGAGATGTCCTTACCGACTAGACGATAGGGGCTAAGATTCATTTTACTTTAATTGTGTATTCTTATAATTCTAGTTATTAAATTTCTTACCTTGGAAATATTTAATATGATAATATATATATTTCTTATTATATATTTGAATGAAGAGTCAATATTATAAAAAAAATAATAATTAAACTTCTAGTATTTATCAGATATTATTATTCATTGTTTATATAGTTATCTTAAATATATATAGATAGTTATTTAACCCATAAAGATATTTATATATATATCTAAGGTTTATTTGCTTTGAAGCAACTATTATTTAGTTTAGATATAAATATAATAATATTTTTTTTACATAATATATTTTTTTAGTTATATTTGTTATTACCTATTTCCCTTAACTTTAATTTCGTATTTATTAAATTAAAAAATTATAGTTATCAGCCAATTAATTACTGTAATTATGAAAAAGATAGAGCAAAGACAGAATTTTTTTAAAATACTGACGTGGTATAAGTAGATCGAAAGCACCTTTTTCAAATAACAAGTCAGCCTCTTGAGTATCTTCATCGACTTCAATCTTTAATAATTCTTCAATTATTCTTCTACCGGCAAATGCAATAGTAGCTCCAGGTTCAGATATAATGATATGACCTAACATACCAAAACTAGCTGTCACACCTCCAGTAGTAGGGGATGCAAGTATTGATACATAAAATAATCTTTTATTTAGTTTATAAGTATATAATGCACAAGATATTTTGCTCATTTGAAGCAAGCTCAGACTTCCTTCTTGCATACGGGCACCTCCGGAAGCACATACTATAATAAGTGGAAGAAATTCTTTGGTAGCATACTCAATCAAACGAGTAATTTTTTCGCCAACGACAGATCCCATACTACCTCCTCTAAATTTAAAATCCATAACGCCAAGTGCTATAGGAATCCCATTAAATTTGGCTATGCCCGTTTGAATAGCTTCAGGAAAACCCGTTTCATGTTGGTCAGAAAGGATACGTTCTTCATAAGTCTGCTCTATTTCTTCTTCTGTTTCATCTTCTTCTGTATCAATAAAATCTTCCGTATCAATCGGATCTTGTCCAAATCTATCTCTTTCGTTTTTGATATCCCTTTGATCCATATTTTCTTTTTTATTTTCTGTATAAATCATATTTTTATAAATTTTATCAGAAAACTCTTTTTCTATTTTTTTAATATGTTGAATAGTCTGGATATACTCTTGCTCAATTTTATGCATAGATTCTATGTCCATTTGTTCACTTTCATTAAATTGTTCTGCTAATAAATTAAGCTCTGGAATCTTTTCATTTTCTATTAGTTTATCCATATCCGACTCCCATTTAACTAAATCAAAAGGCTTTACTTCTTCTACAGAATCAAATGCAATTGGATCAGAAATCATGTCTTCATCCATGGGAACCCATGTGCCTGGATCAATCAAAAAATTTATTCTTACTAAACTATTCATTTGTACATGTGCTTGGCACCATTCACAAATATAAAGTTTCAAATCGAAAAGTGCTTTATAATTTACTCCATAACACGTTTCACATTGAACCCATAAATGACTATAATTAGTACGTCTTTTTGGATTAATAATGTAGCTTTCTTTTCCGTTACCTTTATTTATTTCTTCATCCTCTTGATTTATTTCTTCTTCTGTATCAATAGGATCTTGTTTAAATTCATCTCTTTCTTCTTTTAAATATACATTTTTTTTATCAATATTATTTTTTTCAACTTTATTAGAATAATATTGATCAATCTGATTAAAATAATATTGATCAATATTCTTAAAGATTTCGTTTTCCGTTTTTTTACGAGCTTTTTTAGAATAATAATCAATAGCTATTAATTTACGAAGTTTCTCTTCATCTTCGACTGTAGGAAATGCCTTTTTATCAATTTTTTCAATAGACTTTAGACGAATATTATCTATTTCATCTACTTTATTAGAATATTCTTTTTTAAGTTGATCAATATACTCCAATGTAATCTTATGTGAAACATTATCTTGTTTTATTTTCCTAGAATAATATTGATTAATTGTTTTGATATAATATTTATCATAATATTTGTCAACAGTTCTGAAATAATACTTCTTAATATTACCAAGATATTTTAATGCAATAAGTTTCTCTATATTTTCTGATGTAAGATATTTTTTAGTATAAAGTCTCTTAATAGACGAAAATGTAATTTTATCTATTTCGTCCATTTTATCAAAATATTCTAGTTGAAATAAGATAATGGATTCCAATGGAATCTTTTGTTTAATAGTTTTTCTTTTTATTTTTTCTTTTTCAATATATTCTTGTTCAATATTTTCAATAATATATCGGACATCTTTATCAATATTATCTTGAAAATATTGATCCATTATTATAGACTCATATTGATAAATTTTATTAAAATAAAATTTATCAAGATTTTCACGATAGTATTTTTTAATATTCGCAATAGATCCTAATTTACTAATTTTTTCTTTTTCTTCTAGTGTAGTATATTCTTTCTTAAGTTTATCAATATATTTTCGTGTAATTTTCTTACCTATATTATTTATTTTATTTAAATATTCTTGTTTAAGGTTCTGAATAGATTCATTCGTAATAGTATGCTCTACCTTTTCTTCGTATTCTATATAATAGTCTCGGTCAATAAGATTAATAATATCTATAGTTTCTTGGTTAATATTAGTAAAATCATCTTGTTTTATCTTACTAAAAAAAGCTTGATTAATCTGTTTTCGATAATATTTTCCAATATTTTCAAAATAATATTCTTTAATATTATCAATCGATCCTAGTTTGCGAACTCGCGCGATCTCGTCTGCTGTAAGATATTTTTTTTCTATACGTCTTTCAACAAATTCTAGCGTAATCTTATCTATTTCTTCTAGGTCTGTAAAATAAGCTTGTTCAAGTTGAATGATAAATTCTAGCGTAATTTTACATTCAATATTAGTGTCTTCCTTGAAGTATTTGTGATGAAAAATATGAAGAATGTCTATAGTCTCGGGATTAATCGTTTCATTATTTTCATGTTCTATCTTATGAAATCTATCTTTATTAAATTTATTTGTATAGTATTTATTAATATTATTACGATAATATTCTTTAATATCTTCAATAGATCCTAATTTATTAATTTTATCTATTTCTTCGACTGTAAGATACTCTTTTTTACATCGTTCAATAAATTCAGGTGTAATACTATCTTCTATTTTATCTAAGTTATATAAATAATCACGTTGAAGTTTAATAAGAGACTCTATTGTAACTTTACGTTCAATATTATCGTCTTCCTGAAAATATTTTTTGTCAATAATATTAAGAATATCTATAGTCTTATGATCAAGATTATTTACTTCTTCATTAATTTGATCAAGATTATTTACTTCTTCATTAATTTGATCAAGATTATTTACTTCTTCATTAATTTGATCAAGATTATTTACTTCTTCATTAGTTTGATCAAGATTTCCTAATTTGTCATTATCTTGATACATATTCTTGAATTTGTTATCTTCTTGATAAATATTCTCGAATTCGTCATCTTCTTGATACATATTCCCTAATTTGTTATCTTCTTGATACATATTCTCGAATTCGTTATCTTCGTGATACATATTCTCGAATTCGTCATCTTTTTGATACATATTTCTTAATTCATTATCTTCTTGATACATATTCTCGAATTCGTTATCTTCTTGATAAATATTCTCGAATTCGTCATCTTCTTGATACATATTCCCTAATTTGTTATCTTCTTGGTACATATTCTCGAATTCGTTATCTTCTTGATACATATTCTCGAATTCGTCATCTTTTTCACGTTTAACCCTTTCTTCTTGATACATATCTTTTTCTTCTTCATTCTCTGGATTTATTTCTTCTTCTGTATCAATAGGATTTTGTTCAAACCTATCTCTTTCGTCTTCTATACCCCTCTCCATATTCTTTATTTCTTCATTCTCTTGATCCATATTCTTTATTTCTTCATTCTCTTGATCCATATTCTTTATTTCTTCATTCTCTTGAGCTATATTATTTATTATTTGTCTGTGTAATTGTTGAATATTAGCTTGGAATTTATTTAATTCTCTCTCCTCGGACTCGTCTTTTAATGTTTCTAATGCACGCTGTTGCTTTCTTTCGTTTAATTTATTCTTTTTTTTATCTACATAAAGGAGGTGCTGTTCTAATTCTTCTTTTATTTTAGTGTTTTTTTTAGCATAACTATGTATAGACTCTATACTTTTTTTTCTCATAGTAAGTGCTACATTCTCTAGATCTAGTTTTTTACGTTTACTTGTACGATCCGGTCTCTCCCACCTCTCAGCATTATCTGAATTTTTAAAATTTGTGCGGAAATTTGTTTTGATCAATTTTACAGTATTGTAGTTTGAAATAAACAAACAATTAAATAACCCAATAGTCTCCATTAATTTATTTATGTCCATATGCTGCATTTTAAGTTTATTAAAATATTTAATGATATACATTTTATTTTATATAATTTTATCCTAAAAAAAATAATTTTAATTTCATTTTGTTACGATTAGAAAAAAAATAAAAACACAATAAAAACAATAGCAGAAAATTATGAAATTTTTTTTTACGTTTAGAATGTCTTGTAGAACGAACCACACCCCGATACAAACTAATAATGTATAATATAACATATATATAAATATAAGGAAATTCACTTTTATCAACCATATTAATTTATTAAAATAGTTATTCGTTGTGACTATTATAAATATGTTTAAAATTTTTGTCATAATGTTTTTTAGATTTATCATAAGATTACTTTTCTTTAGCATAATATTCGTTTTATTTAGTAGAATATTATTTTTATTTAACATAAGGTCAGTTTTTGTTAGCAGAATATTATTTTTATTTAACATAATGTTCTTTATATTTGGAATAATTTTATTTATATTTAGCATAAGATTCGTTTTATTTAGAATAATTTTATTTATATTTTGAATAATTTTATTTATATTTAGCAGAATATTAGTTTGATTAGTCTTATTTAGAATAAAATTCGTTTTATTTATCATAAAATTTGTTTTATTTATCATAAAATGCGTTTTATTTAAAATAAGATTCGTTTTATTTAGAATAATTTTATTTATATTTATAAGAAGATTCGTTTTATTTAGTAAAATATTCGTTTGATTAGTCTTATCTAGAAGAAGATTTGTTTTACTTATCATAATAATTTTATATTTTATATTAGTTTTATTTTGAAGAATTTGAATAATTTTATTTATATTAATCATGCTGTTCCTTATATTTATTAGAAGATTTGTTTTATAATTTGTCTTGACAGACAATAGTATAAAATACTATATAATAATTAATTTTTGACATAATTAATTTGAGCTGGTTAATATATTAACTAGCTAATTAATTATGTCATAAATAATAAGAGTCGTCTATATAAAAAAAGTCGTATACTTCCACGTTTGCTAAAAACCATGCCCATATAAGATTGACTAAACAAAGAAGCAAAATTAATCTCGTAAAATGGTTAGTCAAATAGACGATATAAAATGGATCTAGTTTAGCTATTTTATATCTATCTATATAAAGGAGCATTGAGCAGGCTG